AATCACTTAGTGGGAAATGTCCTGAATAAACCCAACGAGTGACTAATAATCCCGTTATACATAGAAAAGTCGCTATCATGCCCTTTTCTGACGAATCATATAGTTTTTTAATTTTATCGACGGATAAGGTTATCAAATGAATTATAATTACAATTGAAACGATCGAAAAGGAAATATGAGTTAATATATGCTCTAGAATTGAAAATATCATAAAAAAAAAAGAGGAATCCTTTAATTACGAAATAGAAATCAAGAATTGAATTTATTATAGGATCTATTGTATCTCTTTTAGAAGACGGCCTGCCGCCACTCGGACTCGAACCGAGATGCTCTAGCACTGCTTCCTAAGAGCAGCGTGTCTACCGATTTCACCATGGCGGCTTTCTAGAACTCATAATAGTCTATTCATAATTCAATCGTCGAGATTGAAGAAATCAATGCAATATTTTTTAGGAAAGATAAAACTGGATGAATTCAAATTCGTTCAAATGGGATTGGAAGGTTCCTTATTTTCATTTAGGGTGTTCGTTTTATTTCTTAGGACTTTGGTGTAGTTTATGCTCTCTCTCCTGGAATCGAATTGTTGTAACTGGACGCTTCTATCCTCTAGCTAGTAGGGATAGAACAAAAAAAATATTTTCATTTTTTAATGAATTCTTTCTCATTTATCCGATTTATCAAATTTGAAACAAAAAGATACATTTTTTCAATAAACACAAAAAAATCCTAAAGTTATACTATACAAAAGGTTGTCAAAATGGAATCAATTAGTTTCACCAATTCCTTAATTTTTACTAATGATCTTACATATGCCCTTCTATAGATATATATAGAGATAGAGAAACCCATTTTTCTTATTATAGATAAATAGGTTGATGGGGAAAATAAGACCCCGCCCTCGAAATGAGAAAATCTACTAAAAAGAAAGGTAAAACCTTGTATCTTGTCTTTATTCTTTTTTCAAAAAAATTCTTTTTTTAATTTAGAAATTTAGTAAACAGAAGCATTTTTATTCTACTTCCATTCCCTATTGTTTTCGGCCAATGAATAGGGAATGGGAATTATTCATTTTATTTTTAGATTAACAATGAAATCAGATAGTCAAATCAATTGGGATTATTCTAACGTTTTATGACATTATTTGTTTGTCGTACAAAAAAACTTTTTGACATTCCCGGTACAAAGAAGATTTCCCCAATGACAAAGCTTTTAACGCCGACCAATATCCCTTCCCCTTCCAAATATTTTTACGAATACGCTTTTTTGATATAGAAGTACGTTTTTTTGGAACTGCCATTTTAAAATGAAGAGGTTATTCATTGTTTTAGTTGGATGTGAAAGACATCTATTGTTCAAAACCAATCATTCTTTCCTATTAAAGTTCTTTACTATCAAATTTAAAATCAAAGATTTTTCTTATAGATTCCAAAAGTAGTAAATTAATATAAAAATGGATACATAAGATAAATACAAGAAAAGATAAGAAGAGATACGCCCGCCCCCAACAGATTTGATACCCTCTCCTACAAAGAAACTCATAATACCAACCCCATTCGTAATTCCATCAATTACTCGTCTATCAAAAAAATGAGTGAATTCCGCCAATCCTCTTATACCTCCTGTTAAAGATGTTGCATAAAAAGCATCTATGTAACCACGATGATATGACCAAACATATAGACCATTTATTATTTTGTCCGAAAGAATTCTCTTAGGACCTGTTTTAACAAATAAATTAATTAAGTCTAAATTTTGAAAAGATGAATAAACAGGTTTATATAAAAAGGACGCTATAATGATTCCGAAATAGGCTATACTGACTGAAAAAACTCCATCTTTTGCAAGTTCATACCAATCCATTGAATTATTCAAATTTGGGTGTAAAAGGTTTATATACGGGGTTAACCATTTTGATAATATATCAAAATTCACTCCTTCTTGATTGCAAGGAATTCCTAGGAATCCAACGAACAAAGTAAATAGAACCAATACAAGTATAGAGAATAACATAGTATTATCCGATTCATAAGGATATAAATAAGACTTCTTATTCCCAAAATAAGTAATAGTAATAAAAGGTTGTGTCATGTTTCTTACATTCTCATCAAGTCGATATGTCTTCTTTGAAAAAAAAGAAGCACTTTCATTATTATTCATTGTTAATAAGGTTACTAAACAAAAATTTTTGTTAATCCTTTTTGAACCCTCTTTACCCCATAGAGATATTGAATAGAAGGGTATATTTTTTTTTCCACTGTAATTTTGAAAATTGGCGTTTAAGTGTCCTTCAAAAGTAAGTAAATAGATCCGAAACATATAAAATGCAGTTAATCCCGCTGTAGACCAAGCTATTATTCCGAAAATTGGTGAATACAACCAACTATCATTAAGAATTTCATCCTTGGACCAAAAACAAGCAAGAGGTGGAATACCACAAAGAGAGAGTGTACCTAATAAAAAAGCAGTTTTGGTAATTGGCACATGTTTTGTTAAACCTCCC